TTATATATTCCATAGGTCATCGATTTGGCATTTGATAAGATAATATAGAAAAAAATAGTGTGACCCTTTTGCAATACAATAAGGGTTTCAAATCATTTTCTCGATATGAGCGTTCTATATCGAACAAAAAATTTCAACTAGTCCTTCATTTGAAATTTCAAATGACGATAGTAGTAGAAAGAATACCATGCTATGTTTGGACTTCAAAGGTTTCACTTTAACCATATAATTAGTCCCGCATTATTGGTTGATTGAGAATCAAAGCGGATTTACCAATGAATTACGAAATGCTACGTTTCTTAAATATTTAAAATATCATTTTTTATGAATTGATAAAATTCAATCAATTTCAAAATTCATAAGTAATTCGCGAGATCATGCATCTTTTACTTTAATTTTCTTTTTTACTAGTTAAAATGAAAATAATGAAAAAAAAGTGCAGCTGGACCGGTCCAGCCTATTCTTGAAATAAACAACTCGCACACACTCCCTTTCCAAAAAAGATCAATACACCAAATACTACACTTAGATTTATTGGATTTGTTGCTAAAATATCGGTATTAAACCCGAAACTCCCGGCCAGCGGCCATTGGCCCAAGGAAAGGAAAGAATCGGTTAGATTTTTCATACAATCCCCTTTCTTTTACAGATAGATAAAAAAACAAGAATAGAGTTTCTTTTTTGTATCACTTCCCTTATATCTACTTCTATATATTCTTATATTCGATTTATATGAATTTCTTATACCTATAGAATTGATTTCGAAATGGATTTTTTCAAAAAAAATTCCTAATCCTAATGAAAATAATACTTATTAGAATTTTAGAATTAGCTATCAAATTTCAAGTTTCGTATCAATTTCGGAATATTTCGTTTGTTGGAAGACTCCTTAAGTTTCAATTTCTAAGAACGGGAAGGAAGAAAGCGGATCGGTATGCTAATTACTCATCCTTAAATCTTTCCTTCCCGGGCAGGGATTAGTGTCCCCCATTGTAAATTGTAGGAGTGAATTATTGCTATAATTCAAAAAAGCAAGGAGCAAGTATAAGTCCTGACTAAAATAAATTCAGACAAAAAAAAAAAAAATAAGTCAAAATTTTCTATATCTATATATTTGTGATTGTTTAAGTGTTTAAGACAAGATTAAACAAAAGGATTCGCAAATAACAGCGCTAAAGCGACAACCAATCCATAAATTGTTAATGCTTCCATAAAAGCCAGACTAAGCAATAAAGTACCTCGTATTTTTCCCTCCGCCTCGGGCTGTCTTGCGATCCCCTCTACAGCTTGGCCCGCAGCAGTCCCTTGGCCAACCCCAGGTCCAATAGAAGCAAGTCCGACAGCTAACCCAGCAGCAATAACAGAAGCGGCAGAAATCAGTGGATTCATGATAAGTTAAATTCCTCACAAAAAAAAATGGTTAATGATACAATCATTCAATGAATTATAGATGAATTATTCCATCACGCAGTTTCATCCAAACAGAGTAACTAAAAACTCCAAATTGAAGTAATAAAATAATATTATTGAATCATCAGAACCGATTCTCTATCACTTTTTGAAGTTGGATTCTTAGGAATCCAAAACCAAAGACGTCTATTGGAATCCCTATTGAAATTCATAGTATTAGGGTATTAGATATTTTTTAGGTCATATATAACTATTCAATATCTAATATCCCATATACATGTGTTTCTTCCAGAATGTAAACCAACTTATTTTGATCTTAGATCCATTAGAATTCTTTTTGAACGGGAAAAACTCCCTAGCTGAATTCGATAATAGTTGGATTCTAGGCATTCAAGATACACAATTTTGAACTGGCTAATTTCTTTTTTTGAATCGCGTTTTTTAATTCTTCTCTTTCTTTATGATTATTCCGCATGGATCGAATTTACATAGAAAAATAGAAAAATTGGTTAAGGCGAATCATTTCATAGAAATTTTCATTAGCATTTTATTCTATTTTCTTTTCTTTCTTAATTTTTTATTCTTCTTGTTTATTAAATTGTTTTTTATTAAATATTTTATATTTATTTATAAATAGTTATAAATAAACTAAAATATCATTTATTAAAATATTCTTTTATTTATAGAAAATAAAATAATACATCCAAACAGGACATTCATTTTAGGAAACCGATCCTTTCGATCTCTTTCGTTTTTTTTTAGAATCCCCCCTCAATATTTTGAGTGGAATCTTTTTTCCTATTACGGTATATTATAACTGCCTTATTAGTTATTCCTTATTAGTTATCTATTTTGATGTTCTCCAAGTAGATTATCTTGAATTCCGCTATTATTTTGGTCGAAATTCAAAAAACAACTATTTGTAAGTGAAGTCAATGATGACCCTCCATGGATTCTCCTATATAAGCGGCGGCTAAAGTTGCAAAAATAAGAGCTTGAATACCACTTGTAAATAATCCAAGGAACATGACAGGTATAGGAACTACTGAAGGTACTAAAGAAACAAGAACAACAACTACTAATTCATCGGCTAAAATATTTCCGAAAAGTCGAAAACTAAGCGATAAGGGTTTTGTAAAATCTTCCAAGATGTTAATGGGTAAAAGGATTGGAGTAGGTTGAATGTATTTACTGAAATAACCTAATCCTTTTTTGCTAAGACCCGCATAGAAATAGGCTACTGAGGTGAGTAAAGCTAAAGCAACAGTAGTATTTATATCATTCGTGGGTGCGGCTAACTCTCCATGGGGTAACTGTATGATTTTCCATGGTAAAAGAGCCCCTGACCAATTACAAACAAAAATAAATAGGAACATAGTTCCTATAAAAGGAACCCATGGACCATATTCTTCTCCAATCTGGGTTTGGCTCACGTCTCGAATGAATTCAAGGACATATTCGAAGAAATTCTGCCCGTCATTCGGAATGGTTTGTGGATTCCGAACAGCTATACTGGCTGAAACTAATAAGATAGCAATTCCAACCCAAGAAGTAATAAGTACTTGACCATGGACTTGAAAACCTCCTATTTGCCAATAGAAATGTTGGCCTACTTCTACACCCGATATTTCGTATAACACTTTTAGTGGGTTGGTGGAACATGATAGAATATTCATATTACCCTCTGACAGAAATTTCAATTCCAGGAAATTATTTTAATTCAACCATCTCTTTTTCGACTTGCTTATTTGAATTTTTTGATACGAACTAATAACATAATATCCCCACTCATTTTTATCTCATTTATATAATCTAATCAAATTCGAGAATAGTAAACGATTCCATAAATTTCAGGAGTTCAAAAAAAAATTTCTATCTTATTATTAATTACGTATTTCGTATATAGTTAGAACGACCCTCACAAATTGCGAATACTAATTTATTAAGAATTAATCGGATTGAAGCTATAGCGTCATCATTTGCTGGAATTGAAATATCTGCAAGGTCGGGATCACAATTTGTATCGATTAAGCAAATTGTTGGAATTCCCAAAGTGATACATTCTCGAAGAGCTGTATATTCTTCTTGCTGATCAACGATAATTATAATATCGGGTAACCCCGTCATATATTTAATCCCGCCCAGATATGTTTGCAAGTGGGATAATTGTCTCTTGAACATAGCTGCGTCTCTTTTTTTTGGAAGACAGTAGAATTTCCCCGTCTTTTGTTCGATTCTCAAGTCCCTGAACTTATGAAGTCTAGTTTCTGTAGTGGACCAATTGGTTAACATGCCACCGAGCCATTTTTTATTAACATAATGACACCGAGCCCTTATTGCAGCCCGCACTACTGAATTGGCTGCTTTAGTTTTTGTACCAACAATTAAAAACTCTTTTCCCTTACTTGCTGCATCAAAAACTAAATCACAAGCTTCTGATAAAAAACGAGCAGTTTTAGTAAGATTTGTGATATGAATACCTTTACGCTTGGTAGAAATATAAGGCGACATCCTCGGATTCCATTTCCTAGTCCCATGACCAAAATGAACTCCTGCTTCCATCATCTCTTCCAAATTTATGTTCCAATATCTTCTTGTCATTTCTTCCCACACTTCCTCTTTCTTTTTTGTTTAAAAAAAAGTGACGAGGTTGTCTTGAACTAACCAATTGTTCCGACGGAACCTTTTCTTCTACCGTGGATTGAACGTATCGATGTCAATACACAATCCAAACCGCTAACCTCTATTCATTATTATCTGAATTTCCATTACCCCCTCAAGACCATATAGAAAGAGTTTTTCAAATGGAAATTGAATTCCAAAACAAAAGAAAGTAAGTATGACTACACTTTTTTTAGGAATCATTAAATGATATATGATCTAAATGATTCCTCAGGTGTATCATGGAAATTCTTTTGAACGGCACGAATCAAATAAGCCTGCGTGGTGGAACAAAATATCTCGTATTTCTCCCTCGAAAAAACTCTTCTTTTGACTTTTCAAAGGAATGCTCTTATTCTTATGTTGCCGCAGTAATCTTTTAAATCCGGTCCCAACGGGGATCATCCCGCCTATAACAACATTCTCTTTTAGACCTTTCAACCAATCGATACGACCACGAAGAGCTGCTTTGGCTAAAACTCGAGCAGTTTCTTGAAAACTCGCTTCCGATATGAAACTTTGAGTATTCAAAGATGCTCTTGTTATTCCCAATAGGATAGCGCGGTAACAGATCGATTCTTCTAAAGCGCGCCCTGTTCGTTCCGCTCGCAACAATCCAATTAGTTCTCCAGGTAAAAAAACATTAGACATTCCATCCTCGGAAACCAACACTTTTGATGTTATTTGGCGTACAATAATCTCTATGTGCCTATTATGAATTTGCACCCCTTGGGATCGATAAACCTTTTGTATCTTAGTAACCAACGATATACGACTTTGCACTATAGTCAGCTCAGTCCCAATCAAGAATCCCCAAGGAATTCCAAGAATTTTTGTTATATGCTCGTTCCAACCCTCAATTCTTTTTTCTAGGTTCATTGATATTGAATCAATTGAACGCACTTCTAAGACCTGTTCCACTTTTGGAAGACCTTGCGTTATATCACCGGATCTCGATTTTTCATATAGAAATGTAACTAATGGATCTCCTTCGTACAAGATTTCTCCATAATGTCCATGAACGGTTGCTCCCGGAGTGGCCAAATAAGGTTTAGCCAATCTTATTACTACAGAGTCAACTTGAACAAGCAAAACTTGACCCGATTTTAAGGGGGGTCCTTTTTTGGCTATATATCCATTTTGACAAATAAACTGACCGAGACTAATTATTGTGGGTCTTTCTTCCCAATAATTAGGACAATAACTTTGATGGAGAAAATACCAATTCAAATTGAATAAATTGAAAACGATTTTACTGTACGGATCACGATTTGAAATTATCCCATTTTCATCCATTAAATAATATTTAAGCACTTGAAAAGTCCGTTTTAAATTTTCAAGTTGAAGATATTTAGTTATCAAGATCGGATTATGAGTTAGTAAATAATAAAAGGAATCAAAATTCAAAAACTTAAGGACCGTTCCTAACGGTCCGATCGAATTCCTAATTTTAATTATAGAATCTGTTGAAATGAATTCTTTTTTCACATTGGGATATTTTATATCGTTGAATAGGTCCATTCGGAAACAATTAGATGGTGATAAAATTATCAAGGAAGGATATTCCTTATTGTTATTTAACAATGTGCGAATAGTTCCGTGATTTTGGTGGTTAAGTGATTGTTTCGTTTTTCTCTTTTTATAAATGGAATAAAAAGGATTGATGTTGGTCTGATCTGATACATTATCGGAAATGAATCCTGAACCTGAGAGATCATTCCTTTTTCTGCGATACGAAATAGCGGATTTTACTAAGTCGATTCTTAGGAAAGCTCGAACCAAACCATTTGTACTTACTTCAATAAAAGAAGTACAGACCTCCTCGATAGAAGAACTTTTTATGTCTTGGTTCCAATTCAAAATTAAACAAGTCCGAATTAATTGAATACTTGTATCAGAAATTCCTTGAATGGGTTTGGCATTTCCATAAACAATATAATTGACAACTCTAAGTTGCATATTATCCCTTTCTTGTAAAAAATCCGGAGGGAAGAGTGTTGATAAATTTAGACCATCTGATATCTCATATGTCACTACAGGGCGAACTAAAACAAAATACTTTTTCGTAGTAGATGTGATCCGTTGGACATAGATCCAATTTTTCCATTTTTTAGAGTCCTTAAAATCGATGTTTACTTTTCCGGGAGGTATCAAGATACCACTGTGTCGGGATATCTTATCGGTCTCCCCAGGAAAATGAATATCTCCTGAAAAGATTTTCAGTTCAATTTTCTTTTTTTTTCTCTCCATTCGGACTAATCCGTCCGCGTAGCTTCTTGTATTTATATTGAAAGCAATTCGTGTATCTATTCCAATGAGACTATTATTTCGTATCATTATCAAAGAAGATTCAGGTAAAATATGCACTTCTTCGGGAATGAAAAAAAATAGATCTAGTTTCATTTGGTATTTTGACTTCAATTCTTTTATTGATCGAGACTCAATAAAATCCTCTTTTTTAACGATTGAATGCACGCCCAGAGTCCCATATTTAGTAATTCCCGAACTCTTTCTTCTGTATCGGGGATCATCGAAATAAGCAAAAATACTATTATTTCTACGGAAAATACCATTTATTGGTAGTTCAATCGAGATACCTGAATGAGGCATTAACTCTTTCTTTCGTTCTTGAATCGATTGGATTGGAACGAGAAATCTATTTCCTCGCTTTTTTCCCAATAAATGAGAATTCCCGTGTAAAATCGCCGGATATATGAGATTCCAATGGACGGGTTCTGAATAATTAGGAATCTTGTCTTCTTTTTTTTTACCAGAAAAATATGAACGAAGTAATTTGTATCTTAGTGGATCATTATTCACCGAGAGAGTCGAAATTGACCCTCGTTCTACAGAAAGGGAATAAGTATTCATTTGATCTTGATCCTTGTGCGGTGAAAAGGGGACTGCACTGGATCTCCACGAACCTCCTGATAATATCCATAAATGACTTGTTTTTGGTAAAAGATGAACATTACTATACGTAAATGTAGATGCGTGGTACACATCATTACTCCAGTGCATTTCTCCCTCTGAGTCAGAATAAATATGTTTTCGAACTCTCTCTTTCAAATTCAAAGTGTATGGTACCTCGCGAATCTCAGCAATTACTTGTTCTGCTTCGACATATTGATTATTTTGAACCAAAAGAAAACTTTTAGGTGGAATAGTTACATTATGTAGAATATCCTCACTCTCAATAGTGACATATAAGGCTATAGAACATAGAAAAGCAGGATGCCCGTGACGCGTACGCGTGGGATGGACGAAATCTTCATTAAATTGGATTTTTCCATTCGACGGGGCTCGTACATGTTCTGCAGTACCACCCGTGAAGACTCCTCCAGTATGAAAAGTTCTTAATGTTAGTTGAGTCCCCGGTTCTCCAATGGATTGACCCGCAATAATACCTACAGCTTCTCCCAACTCGACCAGGTCGCCATGAGTGGGACTCCTACCATAACATAATCGACAGATCCAAGATGTACTCCTACAAGTAAAAGGGGTTCGAATAAATAGTATTTGTGTTTGAAAGGTTATGAATCGATTGACAAGCCCAAATCCAATATCTTGATTTCGGGTGGCGATGCACCGTGAGCCCATATATATATCCTCTGCTAATACACGACCAACTAATGTTTGAATAAAAATTCTTTCGGACTCGGGCATCATCCCATTTCGAGGACTTACGGCAACCCCTCGGGCGGTTCCACAATCTGCTCGACGTACAACAATGTGTTGAACTACTTCAACAAGTCGGCGCGTAAGATATCCCGCATCCGAGGTTCGTACAGCAGTATCCACAACCCCTTTTCGGGCTCCGTAGCAAGAAATGATATATTCTGTTAAAGACAGCCCTTCGCGTAAATTACTTTGAATAGGTAAATCAATCATTTGTCCTTGAGGATCCGACATTAATCCCCTCATACCTACTAATTGGTGCACTTGAGATGCATTTCCTCTAGCTCCCGAAAAAGACATTATATGGACTGGATTAAGTGAATCTGTCATCCTAAAATTAGGATTCATTTCTTGTCGCAAATATTCACTTGTAGCATACCACACCTCAATAGATTGGCGTAATTTTTCTACTGCGTGCACATTCCCATAATGATGGTGTTGTTCTAAAATTAAACTATGTTCTTCAGCATCTTGTACTAACCATCCCTTAGAAGGGATCGTTAAAAGATCATCAATCCCTAATGAAATGGATGTAGCAGTGGCTTGCTGGAAACCCAGAGTTTTGACTTGATCCAGAATGTGTGATGTATATGCCATTCCGAAGTGATCTATTAATTTGCTAATAAGTTTTTTAATGACAGTTCCGTCTATTATTTTATTGTGAAAGACTAGATTGACTCGTTCTGCCATAAGTCCCTCCATATTCTGCTGATTGGGATTTGACAATGAGTTTGAGTCAATGATTTGAAAACTTCCCTTTCTCGATATTAATCCGGATGAAAATTCAGAGGAAGTAGAGTCCTAGTAGCAACAGAGAGATCAAAATTCACACCAGTGTCACAAAATCACTTAATTGAGATGCCATATGATTAGTGACCATACGAGCAGGCTCGACAAAACCCTTGTAGAGCTTCTTCGATTTCTCGAAAAAGAGAAATATGACCAATAGTTGTTCGAATATATATACAAAGAATTTCTTTTTTTACACTTCTTACTAAAAAAGAGTGTTCATAAATCTCCTGACAAGTACCCCCAGATTCATAGTGAATCTCGATGGGACCTTCTCTTGAAGCAATAATGCGTTGATCGATTCGCCAGCGGAGCCAAAAAGGACTATCTAAATTGAGTCTTTTCTGTCGATAAGCTCCAATTGCATCATAGGAATTACAAAAAAAAGGTTCTTTTTGTTTCGTAGACTGATGATTATTATCATTAATTCTTTCATTTTGATACTTTCTTCGATTCCATGGATTATACCTATTTCTACAAATACCTCGGCGATTCCCAATGGTTAATACATATAGACCAATAAGCATATCTTGGGTTGGTACGGAAATAGGATCCCCAATAGCTGGAGACAAGAGATTCATATGCGAAAACATAAGTAAATGGGCCTCCGCTTGAGCCTCCAAAGATAAGGGTACATGAACAGCCATTTGATCCCCATCAAAGTCTGCATTGAATCCCTTACGAACTAATGGATGTAAACAAACAGCACGTCCTTCGACTAAAATGGGTTGAAATGCCTGTATGCCTAATCTATGCAAAGTGGGCGCTCTATTCAGCAATACGGGGTGCCCCTGCATAACTTCTTGCAATATTTCCCATACAATTGTATCTTTTTCCCGAATTTGACTCTTAGCAACTCCTATGTTCGAAGCAAGATGTTGTCTAATTAGTCCCCGAATTACAAATGTCTGGAAAAGCTCTATTGCTATTTCCCGAGGCAATCCACATCGATGTAGTGGAAGTGAGGGTCCTACAACAATGACAGAACGACCCGAATAATCAACCCGTTTGCCAAGCATAGTCTCACGAAATCTTCCCTCTTTTCCTTCAATTATATCAGAAAACGACTTGTAAATCTTATTATGACCATCCCTGATTGGCTGTCCGCGAATTCCATTATCAAGAAGCGTATCTACGGCTTCTTGTACCAATTTCTCTTGACACATTACTAATTCCCCCGGTGTCGATCTATTTGTTGTTAATAGATCGGTAAGCGTATTGTTTCGATAGATGACTCTTCTATAGAGTTCATTAATATCCGAGCTCATTAGCTTACCCCCATCTATCTGAATGATGGGTCGTAATTCAGGAGGAAGAACTGGTAGTAAACATAAAACCATCCATTCGGGTTCGATATTTGTTCGAATAAAGTGTTTAGCTAATTCTATGCGTCTAACCAAAAAATCCTTTCTTCTTCCAATTTTGCGATCTTCCCATTCATTACCCGTGGTTCTTTCTTCGCCTAATTCCTTCCATTCGACTAATGAATAATCTAGAATACTTCGCAAATCTATATCGGCTAATTGTTCTCGTATCGCACCTGCTCCAGTACAAATTTCTCGATTTCGAAATATATCGAAGCCTTGAGTAGTAAAAAAAACCGGGATGCTGTATTTCCAGGATTGTATTTCATATTCGAATAACCCTCGTAATCGTAAGAAAGTAGGTTTTTTAGCTATAGGCCTAGCAAAAGAAAAATTGGGATAAGATCCTCCCCCCTTTAAAATCGGACGTGAAAGTTTCTTTTCGTCCGGCTCAAGTAGTTAGAACCAAATACAAATAAAAAAAAAGCGGTTTTTACTTTCGAATTCTCGAAAAATCTCCTAGAATCTACTCCTTACTCAAGTTAGTAGTAAAGACCAAGTAACATTTCATTGATTCATTCTTATTTTTTTTCTATTTTTTGAATTTTTTATTTAATTCAAAATAAATGATACTATTTCTATATAAATAAATGAAATAGGAAATTCTTGAGTAGTCTACTTCCCCTCGAACGCGGAATCCCCTTAAGGGTTGTAATTCAAAAGGGATTTACTTGTCTATGTACCCTTCCATTTGATTCGATCTTTTAGGTCCTGACATCGCCTCGACGATTATGTTAAGATGTTCTTAAAGCCTATATGCGATGGATAGACTCCTACAACCATGCATATTTACCTACTTAGAAACAGAATTAAATGAAACAGAATTCAATTTCACAAATTAAGGAAGTCTTTTTTCACGAGGTACAACTCAAAATTACTCATTTTTGGCTACTGACTCGACCATAGACCAACCCCCCGCTCTTTTTTTGGTAATATTTTATACACCCATAATTCTGAGCTTCACGTTACTCCTTTCACGAGACATGTCAGATTGGGGACATCCCCATAAATGGGAAGACAGTTTATCATTTTGAATCTGTAAAATTCGAATTTCGATCAAATCACACATCGCAGTATACAAGGCCTTCCAATTCTTTAAGAGGTTTATCTAAAAGATTCGCGATATAACTAGGAAGACGTTTCAAATACCACACATGGGTTACTGGACAAGCCAGTTTGATATATCCCATTTGATATCTTCGAATACGAGAATCCGCAAATTCAACTCCGCATTGTTCACAAAATTTCTGGTCCTCTTTTTCATCTCTGATTACTCGATAATTTCCACAAGCACAAATTCCACTTTTTATAGGACCAAAAATTCTTTCACAAAACAATCCATCCTTTTCGGGTTTATTGGTTTTATAATGAAAAGTATAGGGTTTTGTTACCTCTCCAACTATCTCTCCATTAGGGAGGATTTTGTTAGCCCAAGCACTTATCTTTTGAGGCGAAACTGATTCAATTCGGAGTTGTTGATGTTTATACCGATCGATCATAGAATAAAAATTCCGATTCGTTTCGATTAAGCTTCCTTTCTATTAATCTGTAAATCTATTAATCTGTCAATCTATTAATCTGTAAATTTTTATCAGATACAAGGCAATGATTCAGTTCCAGAGCCAAAGATCGTAGTTCTCGAACGAGCAATCGAAAAGATTCTGGAGCATCCTCAGGTCTAGGTATTGTTCCGCCAATCATCGTAGTACCAAGGACTTTTTGACGAGCTCGAATATGATCCGATTTATAAGTAAGCATCTCTTGTAAAATATGAGCAACGCCAAATCCCTCTAGAGCCCAAACCTCCATTTCTCCTACCCGTTGTCCACCTTGCTTAGCCCGTCCTCTAAGGGGTTGTTGTGTAACAAGTGCATAATGTCCACTGGAACGCCCGTGTATTTTATCATCAACTTGATGAATTAATTTCAAGATATAAGGCTTTCCTATTAAAACAGGTTGTTCAAAAGGATCTCCCGTTCTTCCATCAAATATTCTGCTTTTTCCAGGATACTCCGGTTCAAAGACCCATGGATTTGCTGTTTGCTTACTAGCTTCATATAATTCCGAAAACACTAGTTTTCTCGAAGCCTCGTGTTCATATCTCTCATTAAAAGGTGCTATTCGATAATGTCTATCTAGCAGATCCCCCGCTAATCCGAGCGAGCATTCAAATATCTGTCCTACATTCATTCGTGAGGGCACTCCTAATGGATTGAAAACCATATCCATCGGTCTTCCATCTTGCAAATAAGGCATATCTTGTCTAGGTAAAATTTTGGAAATAATACCTTTATTTCCATGTCTGCCAGCTACCTTATCACCCACTTTGATTTCACGTTTCTGTAAAATATATACACGAATAGTTTCTGGATTATAACTGGACCCTCCCCCTTTCTGGGTCCATCTCACATCAATAACCCGACCCCTACCCCCTATAGGTAGTTTGAGACAAGTTTCCCTTGAAGTGAATACCTGAATGCCAAGTATGGCTCGTAATAATCGATCTTCTGGGGCATAGGATGATTCTTTTGCCATCTGGGGCGTTAATTTCCCTACTAAAATATCGCCCGCTTCTACCCAAGATCCCAGCATCACAAT